TATAGAGTCTTCTTGTTTCCACCCATAGGTAAAAATTATATTGCCAGAAATTGACAAAGTAATATTTAAATTTAGTCATCAGAAGAAATGTCCCCCTTGAAGCCAGAATCCATTTTCCTTGATACCTAACATAATGCAGAAAAGGATCCTTGAAGAACCAAAGGATAACCGAAAAGTGCTTAGTAAATACTTTTACAAAATGTTCTAACTTTAGGTAGAAATAAACTCGTGCAAGAAAGGCTCCGTAAAACGTTGATCGTAAATGAGAGGATTGGTTGCGGAGAAAAACGAAGATGGATTCGCATTCACACACATAGGAATTATATAGGAACAATAAGAATCTTTGATTCTTTTTTTTTGAAAAATTGGAAACAGATCTCTTTAGAGTAATAACACTATTACAATATTCATAAAGAAAGAATCGTAATAAATGCAAACAGGAGGTATCTTTTACCCAGTACCGAATAGTTTGAACCAAGATTTCCAGATGGACAGGGTGAGGTATCAATATATCTAACACAAAACTTAAACGTAAAAATTTGTCCTCTAAAAAAGGAAATGTTGAATGAATTGGTCGTAAATTTGGAGATTCTTTGAGTTCTTTTCCTTCTAGGGAAGATATTAATCGCATAGAAAATGGAATTTCCGCAATAGCTGCAAACCCCTCTGAGATCCGTTGAGAATAAAAATTTTTCTTGTGCCCCAAAAATGAATTTTTGTTAGAATCATTAACAGAAAGAATCAAATAATTCTGTTGATACATTCGAATAACTAAATGTTTTACAACTAGTAAACTGTAGTTTGTGTCATAACCTGTATTTTTATTTGACAACAAAACGGGCCCAAAACCCGGATCATGTACAAGTGCATAAATATATTCCTGAAAGATAAGTGGATATAAAAATGCGTCTTGCCAAGATCTATCTAGTTCTAAATATCCTTGGAATTCCTCCATTTAAAATGAGACCGGAAACGAAAAGAAAAGTCGAGGGTTTCTTGGGTTATAAAATGATACATAGTGCGATACAGTCAAAACAGGGTATTCTAATACAAAAGAATAGATACCTCGGAAACAGGTAAACTCATCAACGGACTCTCTATCTTTTTTCCATCTAATTGGTTTCTGTTCTATATAGATATAGTTATAGAATAAGAAGATGGTTATAAATCCTTTATTTTTTCAACTCAATCGCTCTTTTGATTTTGGAAAAAAGGTATCCTTATCAATATACTGTTTCTTCTACACATTCATCTCCATTTTATTTTCTAATGGAAAATGTCTAATAGTTAGGATTCACCAAAAAATCGGTAATCCACTCCTGGAAAAGCCGTCCCGCATCAGTCACTAATCTATTTTTAACGTTTAATTAGGGCGGGTAATCGTTCCAATTAAGAACATAAGCTCGTTGCTTTTTCTTTCCCTACAATTAGAGCCATAAGGCTCGATCCCTGTATTCAATCGACCCAAATTTGAATTCATTTCGTTTCGTTCTAAGAATTTTTGTACCGATCCAATAAGAACGAAATTTTTTAATAATTCTCCATTGATACGACATGCTCTTTTTTCCATTCATTCCTTTCAGGATCAGTCGTGGTCTTACAAACTCTACCGATGGTGTGGACGAATCCCTTGCTTCATCCAAATGTGTAAAAGGCCCTAGCCGCACTTAAAAGCCGAATACTCTACCATTGAGTTAGCAACCCAAAGAAAGTATATAGATACAATCGAGATCAAAATAACGAAATTAGACAAGCCAACCAAAACGGTGAATTAGCAAAAAAGAAAAAAAAGATCAACTGACAATACAAGAAATTTTCAAATAAAAAACTAGACTGTTTCTTAGATATTTTCATACACTACATTATAGATAGATATATATTCTATTTTTTTTCTCTATCTTTCTATCTCTATATTTTCAGATATTATTTTTTTTATTATCTATCCATTTCCTTATAAGCAGTTTTGTATCACAACAAATTCAACAAATCTTTGAATAAAGTAAAAAACAAAACCTGTGTTTTGTATGTAGGACAAAAAAATAGAGAAAAACGGATCCATTTACACTTGAATTATATTTGTTCACTACACTCTTGTCAATATGTATGTTAAAAAAAAAAAAGAACTTGTGTTGGATTGGCACTATCTAAATTAGCTAAATAAGGTAGATAATTAGAAAGGAATGTAGAGCGAAATACAAAAGAAGTAGAAAAAATTTAAAAAATTATACGGCAAATAATTAATTCTTTTTGCGTATAGTTCCAAAGAAAACCATCCAATTGAAATGAATGTCAGAATTGTTTATTGCTAGCTCCAATTCCTACCGTTAGTTATTTGGTCAATATAAAACGTTTATTCACTTGATCCTTTTTTCTAGACATCTTATATCAAAAATTTTTATTTTGATCAATCAGTAAAGGAGACATAGCCTCCTACGAGAACAATACAAAATAGGTCTGAATAGAGCAAAAAGGGTGGGAATTGGGAATAATAAAGAAAGGATTCTATCAAACTATATACGAATCACTCAAGTCCCTTTCTTGTTGTATTTTTTTTATTAAGTGAATGTCGTTTCATTAGGGCGAAGTTCTTTAAAAACCTCTGCCTTCTTTAAAATATCATAAACAGTTCCAGTAGGTTGAGCGCCCCTTTCAATAAAATATAGAATAGCGGGAACATTTAAATAAGTTTGATTCTTTATCGGATCATAAAAACCAACTTTCCGAAGATCTCTTCCTTCTCTTCGGGACCGAACATCAATTGCAACAATTCGATAGACAGCTCATTGGGATAGATTATATGAACAATACCCCCCCTAGAAACGTATAAGAAGTTTTCTCCTCGTACGGCTCAAGAAAAATGATTTCTTATTCTTTTTTTTTCAAGTTCTGGATATAAAAAATTCTAATGGCAAATATATCCATAAAATCATTAAATTAATTCGACTAAGAATTAAGCCCCTTTTGCTCTTATTCTTCTTTCCTGAAAAACCACTTGTACTCATAACTCAAGTTGAATAACTCTCAAATAACTCAAAAGAAACATTTGGTTTATATTTATTGAGTAGTCTCTAACCCCCCCTTGTCTGGCTTATTTAACCTCTATTGGAATTCTTTATTCTAATCCAGTTGTTGATACAATTGAGAAAGAGAAGGGCCTTTCCTTGTTTCGGAATCTCTTTGCTTTGAATCATTAGGTTTATACATTACTTCGTTGATCTTTAATCCTTTCAAAATGGCAGCAACATACCCTTTTTGTGATTGTTTATCAAATAAAAGAATCATACAAATACTTGATTCTCTCACAATATATTTTGTTATCGAAAAGGGTTTATCAACTCCAACAAATTTTCCTTTTGGGTTGGAAACTTGGCGGGATTAGATCCTTTCGATTTATCTGTCAAAAATATACTTACGAAGTTGTTCGAATTTATTGATTCACACTAACCCTAGATTCTTGCTCTTAAGAAATGAATCCATACTTTCTACTCGAGCTCCATCATGTACTAGTTTAAATTAACTACAACACAATAAAAAAAGTGTGGGTCCTAGTCTAATAGAACAGGGGATGTCGAGCCAAGAGCACCTTTTCTATAAAAAATGATGGATCTAAAAATCCACACCAGATCGTGTCCTTCAAGTCGCACGTTGCTTTCTACCACATCGTTTCAAACGAAGTTTTACCATAACATTCCTCAAATTTTGAACCGGTATGCAATTGATTCAATTATGGAATCATGAATAGTCATTGGTTTAGTCGGTACGTACATAGAAATCTATACTTTAATTCTATATTAAATATATATGCTATTAATATATTCTATTTTTTTATTTACATTAAATAATATACGGATAGAATTAATGACCTATTAATGAAATCCTATCTAATTTTGGTTTAATCGATTTTTCTATATCTATTTTATCTTTATTTCTATTTATTTTTCTTATAGTACTATTATAGGATTATATAGGATTATAATAGTAAGTAGTATTATGGGATTCTAAATAGAAATTCTAAATAGAAAGTTATATAAAAATGTAAGATAAACTAAGTAAGTTAATAAATGCAAAAAAGATTACTAATTCAACATCATTATTGGGATTTTTTTTACATTTACAATAAAAGCCAAAAATACATACAGCTTTTTTATAGAACTCAGCATTAATGATTTAAATAAAAACGATCGGTATATCGAAACGATAACTTGGAAAAACAAATTTTTCACAAAAATAGTAAACCCTTCTTACTGAGATCAAAGACTGAGATCAAAGGTTATATAGATAAGATAGGAATATTTCCCCATTTTATACGTTACGTATTTCTTTTTGGGTTCACTAAAATTTCCGTTAAGGCGAATAGAATGTCTGAATCACCTTTCCTTTCAACCAGTACATAGATTTTTACTTATTCATTCGTTATAAAATAAAGAACAAAATACGAAATACCTAAAAATTCAGTTTCAAATTACATATGGAACTTTATTTTTTGAGAACTCGATTCGAAATGAGATTTGGGTAAATACGCAAATCGACACCTTTTATTTTATTGTTGATTAATTCTTATCTACCCCCGCCCAATTCTCCATAGGTATCAGGGGTCAGAACCCCCCCAAAAAAAGCGCCCCCTTTTTTTTACATACACAATTATAAACTGTCTAGGTACAAAACGAAACAGACCTAAATTTCATATTTTTTCTTCCTTGTTATTTTACCTCAACATAGTTAACATAGGAACTTTAATCCTATTGATTGAATTCAATATAAACAATACCAATAAGTACTAAAATAGACTCTTGTTTCGAATCCATATCCACAATACGGAGAATTTCTAATTTAGCTGCCTCATTTAAGGGATAGAGAATAATTTAAGGGATAGAGAATATAAAATTACTTTCGCATTTTTTTTTTTGATTATGAATGCATCTTTGAAAATTCTATGAATATTAACATAACTATTAGTATATTTTTTTTTATAGTTAATTGTTGTAATTGAAATAAAAAAA